ATATTGAATACAAGGGGGTATTCCTTTTTCCACTGTAATTTTGAAAATGAACGTTTAAATGGCCTTCAAAAGTAAGTAAATAAATCCGACACATATAAAATGCGGTTAATCCCGCCGTAGACCAAGCTATTATTGCAAAAATAGGTGAATACAACCAACTATCATTAAGGATTTCATCTTTGGACCAAAAACAAGCAAGGGGTGGAATACCGCAAAGAGAAAGTGTACCTAATAAAAAAGAATTTTTAGTAATTGGTACATGTTTTGTTAAACCTCCCATAAGTACCATGTTCTGACTTTTTTCTGGACAATATCCAACAAGAGTTTCCATCGAATGAATAACAGATCCCGATCCTAAAAACAATAATGCTTTGGAATAAGCATGAGTAATCAAATGAAATAAAGCACTGCGATAAGAACCCATACCTAGAGCTAACATCATATAACCCAATTGAGACATTGTAGAATAGGCTAAACCTCTCTTAATGTCTTTTTGAGCAAGAGCTAAAGTAGCTCCTAAAAAAACTGTTATTATCCCTATAAAAGAGATAAAATTCATGATGTGGGGTATGACTATGAAAAGAGGCATAAGTCGAGCTACAAGAAAAATTCCTGCTGCTACCATCGTAGCAGCATGTATAAGAGCTGAAATAGGAGTTGGCCCTTCCATTGCATCAGGTAACCATACATGAAGGGGAAATTGTGCAGATTTAGCAATAGCACCGCCAAATAATAGAACAGCGCACAAAGTAACAAATAAAAAATTGACCTCATTAGTAGAAATCAAGTTATTTAATATTTGGAATAAATCACGAAATTCGAAACTTCCTGTTACCCAATAAAACCCCAAAATGCCTAATAATAAACCAAAATCACCAACACGATTAGTTACAAACGCTTTTTGACAAGCCTTTGCTGCAACAGGTCGTGTGAACCAAAATCCTATTAATAGATACGAACACATTCCAACCAATTCCCAAAAAATATAAATTTGTATCAAATTTGAACTAGTAACTAATCCCAACATGGAAGTACTGAAAAAACTCATATAAGCAAAAAATCTCAGATATCCATGATCATGAGACATATAATTATCACTATAAATAAGAACTAAAATTCCAACAGTAGTGATTAATATTGACATAATAGAAGTAAGTGGATCGATTAAGTATCCGAATTCTAAAGAAAAATCATTATTGATAATCCAAGACCATACATATTGATAGACAGAACTGCTATTTATTTGCTGAATAGACAGATTCATGGAAAAAATCATGACTATACTTAACAACAAAACGCTCTGAAAAGCCCACATACGACGAAGACTTTTTGTTGCCGTCGGAAAAAGAAGAAGTCCCACCCCTATTAACATAGGAACTGGAAGTGGAAGAAAAGGTATTATCCACGCATATTGATATGTCTGTTCCATAAAAAAAGTTTTTTATTCTTAATTAATTGTTTCCGATTCACCGGATCTTACCTCTTTCGAAAAAGTCACTAAAAAATCAAAATATGCACTAATTTATTAAAATTTAATTTAATATTAATAATTTTATTATTATTATATTAGTATTTATTTATTTTGAGTCTTTTCAAAATCGTTCAAATATTCAAAACAAGAAGTTACAATTGGAGAAATGATATGACCAAGTGCCATATATAAAATATAAATAAATAAAAAGAATATAAATAGGAAAATTTATATTATTACGAGAAATTTTCATAATAATAATAATTAATAATCGTAATCATAATTAATTAATATTAATAAAAATAATAAAACAAGCTTAAAAATTTAGGCTAAAAAGAGTACTGATGTTGATATGAATTATATCAATTATAGGATTAACTAAGGTCATTGGTCTAATGAAAAAAACTCTTTATTTTAGTTACTTTATTCCAACTCATTAACTAATTCATTATGGGATTAATTGTTTTCCATTTCAATCAAAAAAATTTATTAGTAAAGTTTAGAAGATTATAGATCTAAAATGAACTTTTTTTATCAAAAAACGGATTTTTCTTACTAGTCTCATTCGAATTTTAAAATGGAATTTAGGTGTATTTTTTCTCAAGTTTTACTAAAAAAAGATTACTAAAAAAAGACTCCCCTTTTTAGGAAAAAGTTTACAATCCTTTGAGGTATTTTATTACATGTAAATAAAGTATAGAATAGAATGACGAAAATAAAGGTCTTTTAGGCTCTTTATTTATTTTATTAAGTTTGATTTCTATCACATAGCAGATTCTAAAGATATAACTTTGAGATATAAACAACGAGAATTAAGAGTTCCAAACCAAAAATTTTTGGTTTTACGAATAGTGTATGGAATCAAAAATTTTTTATGTTATTTCGAGTCACTTTTGATCAAATTTTTTCAGATATATCTATATTTCTTTTTTATGAAGAGAATCTTTTTTAGAGAAAAATAGATCATGAATAAGAAAAAATAATTGGTTTTGAACAATAGATGTCTTTCACATCCAACTATAACAATGAGTAACTTCTTCATTTTTAAATGGCAGTTCCAAAAAAACGTACTTCGATATCAAAAAAGCGTATTCGTAAAAATATTTGGAAAAGGAAAGGATATTGGGCAGCGTTAAAAGCTTTGTCATTAGGGAAATCTCTTTCTACCGGGAATTCAAAAAGTTTTTTTGTACGACAAACAACTAAGTCCTAAAAGATTGGAATAATCAGAATGGATTTGACTCAAAAAATTGGATCAGTAATTATCTATTATCTATATTTGTTAATATCTATATCTATAATTAAATAATAAAATCTATAATTAAATAATAAAACAATTGGCAGTCCTAGACTTTTAATCTTATCTTATTCTTTTCTTATAAGAATAAGATAAAATAAGAATAAGATAAAAATTCTTGTATTTTCTGAAATCTAAAGAAATAAAAAATATTGTATTTTTTTAGTATATTTTCAATCAGATTTTGGTGGTGGGGAGTTTTATTTTCCCCATCGACCTTTACAATAATTAATGATAATGAAAAATTTTTATCTTTCTCAGGAAGGGCAGATATAAGATTTTTAGTTAAAATTAATGAATTGTTGAAACTAATTGATTTCATGTTAAAAATTTTTGGATAACTTTCTTACTTCTTCATTTATTTACTATATGGAATGTATTTATCATATATCTACAACTTTCAGTCCAATCAATAAAAAAACTTCATTGTTGAGATATTATGTACAAGTATCAATTTTGAGTAGTCAAAAATTAGTTCATTGATAAAATTTCTTTTTTTTTCTGAAATCTGATAAAGCATCTGATAAAGCAGAAATAATAATAATAAAAGTAAAAAATGAAAAAAAAAAGTTTTTTTCGCGAGAATTCTCTAGTTGCAAGAATTCTATTTTTCTATTTTTGGCTAATATATATATATAAACTACTTGAATCTTTACTAAAAAAACTTATTTGAGTGAATTGACTTATTCAATCTCGACGATTGAATATAAATAGGCTATTATGAGTTCGAGCAAGCCGCTATGGTGAAATCGGTAGACACGCTGCTCTTAGGAAGCAGTGCTAGAGCATCTCGGTTCGAGTCCGAGTGGCGGCATGCCATCTTCTAAAAGAGATCCAATACATCCTATAATAAAAATAAATAAATTTCCCTATTTATATTTATTAATTAATTTATATGGGGATTCCCTCCCACTTTTTCATTTTTATGATATTTTCAACTTTAGAGCATATATTAACTCATATTTCCTTTTCTATTGTTTCAATTGTAATTACAATTCATTTGATAACCTTATTTGGCAATGAAATCATAACATATGATTCGTCAGAAAAGGGAATGATAGCTACTTTTTTATGTCTAACCGGATTATTGCTCACCCGTTGGATTTATTCGGGACATTTCCCGCTAAGTGATTTATATGAATCATTAATTTTTCTTTCATGGAGTTTCTCCCTTATTCATATAGTGCCTTATTTCAAAATAAGAAAAAATTATTTAACCACAATAACTGCTTCAAGTACTATTTTTACCCAAGGTTTTGCTACATCGGGTCTTTTAAATGAAATACGGAAACCCACAATATTAGTACCCGCTCTACAATCGGAATGGTTAATAATGCACGTAAGTATGATGATATTAAGCTATGCGGCTCTTCTTTGTGGATCATTATTATCAGTAGCACTTCTAGTCATTACATTTAGAAAGATTTTTTATAGTTCTAAAAGTAATAATTTATTAAAATTAAATGAGTCATTTTCGTTTGGTGAAATCCAATACAAGAATGAAAGAAACAATATTTTTTATGCTAAGAATTATTACAAGGCTCAATTGATTCAACAATTAGATTTTTGGAGTTATCGTGTGATTAGCCTAGGATTTATCTTTTTAACCATAGGTATTCTTTCAGGAGCAGTATGGGCTAATGAAGCATGGGGATCATATTGGAGTTGGGATCCAAAGGAAACTTGGGCCTTTATTACTTGGATCGTCTTCGCAATTTATTTGCATACTCGAACAAATAAAAATTTGCAGGGGGCAAATTCCGCAATTGTGGCGACTCTAGGCTTTCTTATAATTTGGATATGCTATTTTGGGGTCAATCTATTAGGAATAGGGCTACATAGTTATGGTTCATTTATCTTAACCTCTAGTTAACTTCAAGAAAAGTTCTTCCGAATATAAACAGAGTTCAATGCGGTGTATATAAAACACCTTTGTATCAACCGGCCAGAACCATGTGAATCAAGTGTGTAGTGATTCACGCGGTTCTTGCAAAGACCAAGGATATTGGGTGAAAATTCAAATTCATATTTTGTTTTTACTTTATTTAAGATTTAAGAGAAGAAAAACCCTTCTTTTTTTTTTTCATTAGCCAACCGACTCTTAAAAATGAAAAAATGATAGGATTTCTTTTTCTTTAACAAAACTATCTATAAAAATAATTAGATAGAATACCTTCAACCTTGTCAACTGATAGTGAAAGAACAAAATCAGGATACATACCAATACCTATT